ATATAGAGTGTGGCGATTCTAATATTCTAATGAACGATTCATGAATATGGATGACGAATCGAAAAATTCTATACAATTCTGAAAAACGGAAAGATCCCGCGAGTCTAATCATACCATTCCATTATATTGACAATTTCAAAAAACTGTTCATACTATGATCATAGTATGAGGGCGGTTGGGCAAGTCGGCCCCCATCGTCTAGTGGTTTAGGACATCTCTCTTTCAAGGAGGCAGCGGGGATTCGAATTCCCCTGGGGGTAGGGTACTACGAAAGGAAGTTGATCATGGATTACCAATAAGCCTAAAGTGGATTCTTCCTGGGTCGATGCCCGAGCGGTTAATGGGGACGGACTGTAAATTCGTTGGCAATATGTCTACGCTGGTTCAAATCCAGCTCGGCCCAATAATTCGCCAATCTACCATGAGATGGTATAACCCCCTTGTCCTTCCGAAATATCCCCATACGAAATACGAAGATAAAAAAAAGAATCAAATTTTCTGCTAGATCCCTTATTTCCCTGGGATTGTAGTTCAATTGGTCAGAGCACCGCCCTGTCAAGGCGGAAGCTGCGGGTTCGAGCCCCGTCAGTCCCGACGGATCCAATAAATACATCCATTAATTTATCCCTTTCTATGAAAGGATGTCAGGGGGCAGAATTCAATTTCCAAAACAAAGGGGCTTTTTTTCTTTCCTATTTTTCCATTTTTTTTTTGAAGGTCCCATCGAAGAAATAACAAACTCTAAACATAGTGATATTAGATCTTTTATACCGGCCTCATCTTTATCAAACTTCTTTGTCTTCGTCTTCCAAAAAATCACAAGGAGTTTAGAACTTAATTCTTTTTTTTTTCCATTTCGCTTTTCTTGTTTGTTTGGGTTTGTAACTATGTGACTAATCGAAGTGGAAGGGCAATCTGATGATACTTCATCAGATGATTGTACAAGGAAGACGTAAGGTACGTTATAGAAAAAAGAAGGGAAACAAATGATAACTAAAGGAATTTTGGATTGATTGGGTCAGGAATCCAAGTTTGGATTCGGTATGGATAAAAGAACTTCCTATGTTATACTATTCAAGTCTCGACGACGAATTGATTTGATAGCTCAGATATTGTTATTCATGATATTGATCCGATTCAAGATCGTCGAGAGGTAATTCATTCATTGAATTTACAGGCGAAAGGTTTATCATCTCTATGGGATTAAATCCCGAGTTATTGCGAAGTAAAAAAACCGATGAGATTATGGAAGTAAATATTCTTGCATTTATTGCTACTGCACTATTCATTCTAGTTCCTACCGCTTTTCTACTTATCATTTACGTAAAAACAGTCAGTCAAAATGATTAATTCAAATGAATTTTCAAATTTAATTGAATGAAACTTTCCTTCTGAGTTCTTATCAAAAATGGACGAAGTAAAATGAAAAGGATTCCAATTTCGCGTCTTAAATGAAATGAGCGGACTATAATCGGCAGTATTTTATGAATTCGTATAGTATGGTAAGAAAGAAAGATTCATCGATTTCTTTCTTACCATACTATCTATCTATAAAGTTCTACTCTAGAATAAAGATAGAGGCTTCATTTTATATAGATCAATCTACAATATTCTCTTCATATATGTGTATATCAATTCCCTATATTGTATGGAATTGACATAGCACCCAATTCTATTTATTTGCTACATCTACTTGTTCCGATCAATCTGAAATAATCGTCTTAACTCTTATCTTATGATTCTAATTATGATTCGAATTACTAGATTTTTTATGATTTCCAATCTGAATATCGGTATTTATGGAAAGAATCAATGATTGAAAAACGATATGGGCATATAGGTTACTAAAATCGCGTAGTAATCTTTTTTTTAGTATTCCGAAGAAATAATTGATTTAACTATTGACGGGAGGCCCACGGGCACTTCTTCGGATTTCGAAAAGGAAGAGGAAACCTCACCGATTTTTAACGCCCGAACCATGATATGAAATAAGTCGATAAAACAAAAATCTCCTTTCTAAAATTAGAAACCCAGCGGTAAATGCGCAATATGTGACTCGCCCGAGGCAAGATCTTATTATTGCATAGTCTCTCGTTAGACAACCACTATGTCTATATCATTTCTCATAGAAAGTGCGTATACACTTAACAAAACGACTTCTTCTTTGAAGAGTAAAGAGGGATCAAAAAAAGGTCCAGTCTTCCTCAGTATCCATCTAATCTATAAGGATAGTAAGAGCCCCTTAATTGAAATAGAAAATTTCAGAAGAATTAGATTGGAAAAAATTTCCAATCATCTGGATCCCTTTCCTTTCGAAATACAAACATGGGAATCATTGAAATATTTCTTTGATTGAAAGAGTATGATTCCTATCATACATTACTCCATTGGACTCCAATGGAATTGGAAATTCAGATATTTTGATTTTAAATAGTTCAAAACGCGTTGCGGAACGATCTATAAAACAATTGCTACAGTTTGATTCCTCAACTCAATTAGT